TTGCTAGTATAGTTCCCTATTCACGATTCTGCTATTTACTGGACTCATTTTACTGGAAAAATATAGGATGAATTCCCCGGATGGTTAGAAATCGAAAGAGTAAGTACGATTTTTAATGCTTCTGTAGAACTACAAAGTAACAAATATTCTAATTGGATTAGATTAATATCGGTGGATCATTTATCAGTCATTCATTGAATGATAAATAACTACAAGTGACGGAGATACACGATTTAAATAACGGAAAATCCAATATTTCAAAAGAGTATCGAGAATGACTGGAAAAGTGGAAACAAGACCAGATATCATTTGATCATTATGAACAAATCCAAAATCTTTGTAGACAGAGCCAATCATTAGTTCCCAACCGCGGGGTGAATGGAATCCGATACATAAATCCGTTAATAAAAGAATTGAAAAGGCTTTTACTGTGTCGCTTAAGTTATATAGGAATTCCTGAGCCCAAGAGTTAAGAATAACAAGTTCTTCATTACCAAAAATAGAATAACCGCTTAGAATAACAAAAGAGATTATATTTGTCGATAAGTGCAAAATCGTATGGATACGATCCTCATTCTGTATCTTGATTAATTGGATCGTTTCTTTGCGGATTCCTATACCAAGCTTTTGGAATCGTGTCTCCGAGTGTTCCTTGATCATTTCGTCCAAGAAGAGGATTTCCTCTAATTCTATGAACTTTTCTAGAATACTCTTTTCTTGAATATCATTCAAGAAAATTTCAGATTGCCCAGTATTCCACCAATTAGTAACCCAAGATTCCATACTTTTCGTAAATGAGAGAGAAATCCACCAGGGCAAAAAGACTATAGATGCAAAATACAAAAGAGGAGTGAATGCTTTCTTTTTTGCCATTTTTTCATCTGTGAATTGTTAATCAACCCACCTCATTCGTCGTCTCTATGTGATCTATCGAATATTTCTTTCACACATGAGCTCTATATAAGAACTCAAACCTATGAATCTATTTTCTTTGTATTTGTGATTTTCTTTGAATCTAGAAAGAATACAGAAATAGACTAAGACCCCACTTCGAATTTGAATGAAGAAATAATCAAAAATATTGTTTCCAGATATCGCAATTGGTCAAATTCAAAATCAAAACAAGTGTCTCCGAATGAACGAAAGAAGCACTTTAAGGAATGAATATTATTGAGATTTTGAGACGAAAGAATTTCTTTTCTATCAAAATATCCAATATTTGGAAAAAATTCCACCGATTACCCATAGCTAGGAATAGAATAATTGAGGGAAAGATATTGTGATGATCAAAAAGAATGAGTGGCAAAACAAGACAGAAATTGTCGAGTTCTCATTCTGAAGAAAACCAATTGTTGGTCATTAAGGAATACAAAAGAAAGGATAAAAAGAAGGTCGATTGACAAAAAAGAAATAATTTACAAGATATGATTTATCCGCATCTTAAAGTATCAATTCCAACAAATAGTAACAAATATTCAAACAAATATTCAACTTAAAAGAAAGAAGTCTATTTTGTACTCTATCCCCTTTTTATTCCTACGAAATATCAGATGAAATAGAACGCTTAGAGGGGATATAATGAAAGTTTTTGATTGGCTCTTCCCAAAGCAAAAGAAAGGAATGATCCATTTTTTTATTTGACTGATGGGGCCAACAAACAATTAATTCTAACAAATATATAAAACAAAAAATATATAAAACAAATATATAAATAGAATATATAAATATATATAAATAATAGAATCAAAAATAGAATCAAAAGAATAGAATAAAATTAATAAACTAAATAAAAAACTAAATAAAGATAAACGGCGTCTTCTTTTATTCGAAACGCCTCGTGATCTTCAACCAATTATGTGCTTCAATATAATTACCAGGAGTAAGCGCTATAGCCTGTTTCCAATACTCAGCTGCTTGATCAAACCAAGCCTCCGCAATTTCGGAATCTCCCTGGCGAATGGCCTGCTCTCCCCGGTCGGAATAGGTAGGTTAATTCCTTCCCTTAGAACCGTACTTGAGAGTTTCCTAACTCATACGGCTCACCAATCATTTGGTGCCCCCTTTTTTTAATCTACCATATCTAACTAATGAGATTTCTGCTGGGTCTATCCCATTTTTGGGGTTAACCAAAGAGGTTCATTACCTGAGTTTTAAACTGAAATTTGGATTCAATTTGGATTAATAATCCATTTTATTTCGTTTTATCTTTTTTCCCACCTTAAGAAGGAGAAATTCCCCCTATCGTTAGAATTTTATGATAAGGTAACTATCTCGGTTTCACATATAAATTTCTATAGAATCTTTGAAAAAGACTTTCCTTCCTAAGAAAGAAAAGGCTTACTATCTTTGGGATCTGATCCTACACCGCTGCTCAAGACTTTAGTGGATCGACTCTATTACATAAGTGGATTCCTATCACATCATGAGTAGGTATATCTACCACCATGACATAAGTACGCAGTTATTATTGTATCGGCCCAAAACCTCACTAATTGATCTT